CTCTCTTCGGATGAACTGTACAATCATTGGGTTTATACTAACCAACACAAAAATAACAACTTAAACAACGAGTTTTTAAATAGAATTGAGGCTCTAGATACGGGATTTTTTTCTCTAGATATACTCGAAAAAAGTACTAGATTGTGTAATGATAAGACTAGAAAATATTACTTGCCTAAAATGTATGATCCCATTTTGAATGGGTTATATCGGGGAACAATCAAAAAAAAAATTTCACCTTCAATCATAAATAAAATTTCGTTAGAAAATTTCATAGAGACAATGGAAATTAATAAGATTCATAGTCTCCTTCTTCCTGATACTGATTACCAAGAGGTTGAACAGAAAATAGACCGATTTGATAAAAAAACTTTTTCAACGGAAAATCGTCATTTATTTACTTTAATCAGTAAATTTGATAGAGAATCGGGATCGAGTTTAAATTGTAAGGGCCTCTCTTTATTTTCAGAAAAAGAACAAGGAAGGATTGGTTCAGAAAAAAGAGCCAAATTTTACAAATTTTTATTGAATACAATTCTAACTAGCCCTAATGGTCAAAAAACAAAACAAAAATTTGTAATAAAAGAAATCAGTAAAAAAGTCCCTAGATGGTCATACAAACTTATTACCGAATTGGAATTCCTGTCGGGCGCAGCTCATGAAGGCCTACCGTTGGATTATCATATACGTTCAAGAAAAAGGGATCATGTAATAATTTATAGGCCTACTAAACGTAGTCGCAAAGCAAGTGTCAAAAACTGGGTGTCTATTAGAGACTATTCGGAAGAATCAGATTTTCGTCGAGAATTCATCAAAGGTTCTATGCGTGTTCAAAGGCGTAAAACTTTTATTTCGAAATTGTTTCAAGCAAATGCGCATTCCCCCCTTTTTTTGGACAGAATAAAAAAATCCCCCCTTTTTTCTTTTAATATCCCTGAACAGATGAAATTTTTTTTTCTAAATTGGATGGGTAAAGGATCAGAATTTAAAGATTATACAGAGGAACAAAAAAAAAGACAAAAGGAAGAAGAAGAGAACAAAATAAAGGAAAAAACGTGGATAAAAATCGCGGAAGCCTGGGATTTTGTTCCATATTCACAAGCAACAAGAAGTTTAATTTTAATAATTCAATCTATTTTTAGAAAATATATTTTATTACCTTCATTGATAATAGTTAAAAATATTGGGCGTATTTTATTATCTCAACCCCCTGAGTGGGCTGAGGACTTCGATGAGTGGAATAGAGAAAAGCATATTATATGTACCTATAACGGTGTTCAAGTATCAGAACTCGAACTTCCCAGAAATTGGTTTAAAGATGGTATTCAGATAAAAATAGTATTTCCTTTTTATTTGAAACCTTGGCACAGATCCAAATTGAGGCCCTATTTTTATTCTTATAAAGATCTAAAGAAAGAACAACAAAAGTTTTCTTTTTTAACGGCTTGGGGAATGCAAACTACCCTTCCCTTTGGTTCTGTCCCCCCCAAAACTTCCTTTTTTAAGCCTATTTTTAAAGAACTTAAAAAAAAAATTCGAAAAACAAAAAATAATCATTTTAGAGTTCTAAGCGTTTTAAAAGAAAGAACAAAAAATTTTCTACAAGATTCAAAAGAACCAAAAGGGGTGGTTATCAAAAACGTTTTATTTCTGTTTATAAAAAAAATAAAAAAAGAACTCTTAAAAGTACATCCAACTCGATTATTTATATTGAGAAAGGTGTATGAATCCGGCGAAACTAAACAAAAAAAAGATTCTATAATTAGGAATCAGATAATTCACGACTCGTTTATAAAAATTAAATCTACAGATAATACAAATTATTCACTGAGAGAAAAAAAAATTAAAAATCTGGCTGATAGAACAAGCACAATCAGAAAGAAAACAAAGAGTCTTACAAAAGAAAAAAACAGCAACGCCAAGAAAAGAAGTAGTCCTAACAAAACAAGTTATAGTTATAATGGAAAAGAAAAATCACCAAAAATTTTTTGGAAAATATTAAAAAAAAAAAAAAGAAGAAATCGATTAATCTATAAATTAGATTTGTTTATAAAAATTTTCATTAAAAGAATATACATCGATATCTTTCTATGTATCATTCATGTTGCCAGAATTCCTACACAACTAGTTCTTGAATCAAGAAATTTTTGTTTTGATAAATACATTTACAATAATAAAACAAACCAAGAAATAAAAAATAAAAAAAACAAAAAAGAAATTAACTTTATTTCGACTCTAAAAAGTGAACTTTACAATATTAAGAATATTAAGAATAGTAAGAATAGTAAGAGGAATTCACATCTTTTTTTTGACTTATCCTCTTTATCACAAGCATATGTATTTTACAAATTATCACAAACCCGAGTTATTAATTTGTATAAGTTAAGATCTATTTTTGAGTATCATGTAACTCCCGTTTTTCTTAAGACTGCAATAAAAAATTATTTTGTAACACAAGGAATATTTCATTCCGAATTAAGACATACAAAACTTTCAAGTTCTGAAACGAATCAATGGAAAAACTGGTTAAGAGGTCATTATCAATACAATTTATCTCAGATTAGATGGTTTGAATTAATACCACAAAAATGGCGAACTACAATAAATGAAGGTGGTATTACCCAAAATAAAGATTTAACAAAATGGAATTCGTATGAAAAAGATCGATTTTTTTATCACAAAAAACAAAAGGATTTTAAAGTATATCCATTACCAAACCAAAAATATAATTTTCCAAAATACTATATATATAATCTTTTATCATATAAATCTATTAATTCTGAAATTAAGAAGTCCTCATATATTATTTATGGATCACCATCAGAATTAAATACCAACCAAAAAATTACTTTTAATTACAACAATTATAAACAAAATTTATTTGAAAGCCTGGAGGAAATTCCTATCAATCATTATCTAGAAAAGGTCGATATTATGTATATGCAAAAAAATCCAGATAGAAAATATTTTGATTGGACAATTCTCAATTTTTTTCTAAGACAAAAAATAGATATTGAGGCTTGGACCAAAATGGATTATAGCAGTAATATAAATACTAAGCTTGGAAGTAAGAATTACCAAAAAATTGAGAAAATGGATAAAAACGATATTTTTTATCTGATGATTCATCAAAATTTAGAAATAAATCCAATCAATGACAAGAAACTCTTTTTTGATTGGATGGAAATGAATGAAGAAATCCTAAACTCAATATCGACAAATCTGAAACTTCCGTTCTTCCCAGAATTTGTGCCACTTTATAATGTATACAAAATAAAACCATGGATTATACCAAGCAAATTACTTCTTTTAAATTTAAATAAAAAGAAAAACATCAATGAAAAGAAAAAATTCCATTTTTTTAGACCATCAAATGAAAAAAGATATTCTGAATTAATGAATCGAAATCAAGAAGAAAAAGAACCCGCGGGCCGAAGAGGCCTTGGATCATATTCACAAAACCAAGATAAAATGAAAAAACAATATAAGATCCGAAATAAGATGAGACCAGAAATAATTTTCTTACGGAAACACTATTTGCTTTTTCAATGGATAATAGACGATGGTTTAATTCCGAATTTAACTGAAAGAATGATCAATAATATCAAGATATATTGTTACTTGCTTGGACTGATAAATCCAAGAGATACTACTATATCGTCTATTCAAAGGAAAGAAATAAATCTGGATATAATGGTGATTCGAAAAAAATTGACTCCTATAGAATTGAATAAAAAGGGGATATTTTTTATCGATCCCATTCGTTTGTCTGTAAAAAACGACGGATACTTTATTATATATCAAACCGTAAGTATATCGTTGGTTCATAAAAGTAAGTACCAAACTCCTCAAAGATATCGAGAACAAAGACATATCAATAAAAATAAATTGGATGAATCTATCCCAAGATATCAAATAATAATTCGAAAGAGAGACAAAAAACATTATGATTTTATCGTTCCTGAAAAGATTTTATCATCTAGACGTCGTAGAGAATTGAGAATTCTAATTTCTTTCAACTCAAAGAATATAAATAGTGTGGATAAAAATCGAGTATTTTGTAACAAAAAGAACATAAAAAACAGGAATCCTTTTTTGGATCAAAAAAAGCATCTTGATAGAGATAAAAATGAATTAATTAAATTAAAGTTATTTCTTTGGCCTAATTATCGATTAGAAGACTTAGCTTGTATGAATAGATATTGGTTTAATACCAATAATGGAAGCCGTTTTAGTTTGTTAAGAATATATCCACAATTAAAAATTGGTTGATGGTACATTTTTCCTATATATTTTGTACCATATAGAAAAGCAAACAGATGCACATATGCCCTGTCTTACGTCCCAGTCTAATATTAGATCTTTTTTTATTTAATACTAAGTCAATGACGTATCAATTTGTTTGGATAAAATCTATAAAATAAACGAATACATGGAATATTCCGAATTTTCGGTCTAAATTATTTGACGTTGTAAGTGTAAAAACGTACCATCTACTTTTTTATCCCTGTCCAACTAAAATTAAAATTCTTGTGTATACTAATTACTACATTAAAATGACTAATATTATTATTACTGATCAAATAAAATATTTTATATGTAAATTAAAGGGTAGAAGGAGCTTTTTTATGATAAAAAATCCATTCAGTGCAATTATTTTGAAAGAGGAAAACGAAGACAACAAGGGGTCTGTTGAATTTCAAGTAGTGAGTTTCACCAATAGGATACGGAGACTTACTTCACATTTGGAATTGCACAAAAAAGACTATTTATCTCAGAGAGGTCTACGTAAAATTCTAGGAAAACGTCAACGGCTGCTCGACTATTTGTCAAAAAAAAATAGAGTACGTTATAAAGAATTAATCGGACAGTTGGAGATTCGAGAAACAAAAAATCATTAATTTGAATAGTCGTTTTGAATTTTCGCTTAAATTTTGATGAACCTCTTTTCGCTTTCAGCAATTCATGGAAGAATGAATCGGGAAAAACTTATGACTGCACCAGCTACACGAAATGACCTTATGATAGTCAATATGGGCCCTCAGCACCCATCAATGCACGGTGTTCTTCGACTCATTGTTACTCTAGATGGTGAAGATGTTATTGACTGTGAACCGATATTGGGTTATTTACATAGAGGAATGGAAAAAATTGCGGAAAACCGAACAATTATACAATATTTACCGTATGTAACACGTTGGGATTATTTAGCTACTATGTTCACTGAAGCAATAACTGTAAATGCACCAGAGCAGTTAGGCAATATTCAAGTGCCTAAAAGGGCCAGCTATATCAGAGTCATTATGTTAGAGTTAAGTCGTATAGCTTCGCATTTGTTATGGCTTGGCCCTTTTATGGCAGATATTGGCGCACAGACCCCCTTCTTCTATATTTTTAGAGAAAGAGAATTGATATATGACCTATTCGAAGCTGCTACCGGTATGCGAATGATGCATAATTATTTTCGTATTGGAGGAGTCGCTGCTGATTTACCTTATGGCTGGGTAGATAAATGCTTGGATTTTTGTGATTATTTTTTAACAAGAGTTACTGAATATCAAAGGCTTATTACACGGAATCCTATTTTTTTAGAGCGAGTTGAGGGAGTAGGCATTATTGGCGGAGAGGAGGCAATTAATTGGGGTTTATCGGGACCAATGCTACGAGCTTCCGGAATACAATGGGATCTTCGAAAGGTTGATCATTATGAGTCTTACGATGAATTTGATTGGGGAGTTCAATGGCAAAAGGAAGGGGATTCATTAGCTCGTTATTTAGTACGAATCGGTGAAATGACAGAATCAATAAAAATTATTCAACAGGCTTTAGAAGGAATTCCGGGGGGGCCCTATGAGAATTTAGAAATCCGGCGCTTTGATAAAGTATGGGATCCCGAATGGAATGATTTTGACTATCGATTTATCAGTAAAAAACCTTCTCCTACTTTTGAATTGTCAAAACAAGAACTTTATGTGAGAGTCGAAGCCCCAAAAGGAGAATTAGGAATTTTTCTGATAGGAGATAAGGGTGTTTTTCCTTGGAGATGGAAAATCCGACCACCGGGTTTTATCAATTTGCAAATCCTTCCTCAATTAGTTAAAAGAATGAAATTGGCTGATATTATGACAATACTAGGTAGCATAGATATCATTATGGGAGAAGTTGATCGTTAAAATGATAATAGATACAACAGAAGTACAAGCTATCAATTCTTTTTTTAGATTGGAATCCTTAAAAGAGGTATATGAGATCATATGGATGCTTGTCCCTATTTTTACTCCTGTATTAGGAATCACAATAGGTGTACTAGTAATTGTTTGGTTAGAAAGAGAAATATCTGCGGGGATACAACAACGTATTGGCCCTGAATACGCCGGGCCTTTGGGAATTCTTCAAGCTTTAGCAGATGGTACAAAATTACTTTTCAAAGAGAATCTTCTTCCATCAAGAGGAGATACTCGTTTATTCAGTATCGGACCATCCATAGCAGTCACATCAATTCTACTAAGTTCTTTAGTAATTCCTTTTGGATATCGCCTTGTTCTAGCCGATTTAAGTATTGGTGTTTTTTTATGGATTGCCATTTCAAGTATTGCTCCCGTGGGCCTTCTTATGTCAGGTTATGGATCAAATAATAAATATTCCTTTTTAGGTGGTTTACGGGCTGCTGCTCAATCAATTAGTTATGAAATACCATTAACTCTATGTGTGTTATCAATATCTCTACGTGTGATTCGTTAAGACATAAAATTTCCTCTATGTCTTTTCTTTCTAGGAAGGAAATTTCATGAGTTGAATATACCTTTTTATTTTTTATTCATCATTCGGGTTGATGAACTAAACCAGATAGTTATATGAGTGAAAAAAACAGTTTCTTACTTTGCAGTAAAAAGATTCAGTCTCATTTCCTATGTACAAGTGTTAAGTGAAAGTAAACATAAGCATTATATACTATACTATTTACCCCAAGATTGAGTGATTAGTCATCATGACTTGAAGCGGGTTCAAAAGGAGCAACTATCTAGGGATTTTACTAGCTATTAACAGACATGTATTACCCTAATGAGCGGGGGGGTCCTTTTGACCAAAAAGGGTGGATAGTTAGGAACACCAAGGTACACAAAGGATTCGTAATAGAGATTATGTAAGTTATTCAACAGGATTTTTCTGTTCATACTGCATAGCATAAAAGGGATTCTAATTGGGGCTTTATGTTGGTAGAAATGATGAAGGAGTACTCCCCACGATTCCGATCCAGAGTATTTTCCTATCCACCGATTAAGTAAATAACTATCAAGAACGAAGTAATCCTTTACTTAAAGTAACTTTTTATGAGAAAGGAGAATAGGAACAAAAAAATAAACTCGAAAGAATTAACTTGCACTACAAAAAAGATCTTTTTTAGAGAGATAGAATTCTTGTAATGTTTCGTGAACTAATGCAATGTATCTTTTTTTTCGTAATCAAAAATGCTAGGTTGAAATATTTATTGAGATTTCT